TCTATCGGTAAGGACGTGAAACACGAGATAACAAGGGAGAGACTTTGAGCTTGTTTATCCTAACTGAAAAGGGTTAATTGAGTAGTTAATTGAAACATCTTACTAAACTATGAGGAATACATCAACTGAGATTCCGTACGTAGCGGCGAGCGATAGCGGAGGAATTGTCTCAAACAGATAATTAAGGTGATTGGACATCTAGACTAAACCCCGATAGACACCTATAGAGAAAGTACCGTGAGGGAAAGACTCAGAATTGGTTCTAAAAAGTTACCTTTTGCATAATGGGCCTGCAAGACAAGATTTGGCAAGCTTAAGTAGTGAATGAAGGCGTAGTGAAAGCAAGGGAAAACTCGTCAGTCAAATCTCCCGAAACCAAGTGATCTAACCATGGCCAGGTAGCTATGCTGACCGAACCAGTGATTGTGGCAAAAATCTTGGATGAGCTGTGGTTAGTGGTGAAATACTAGTCGAACTTGGATATAGCTGGTTCTCTACGAAACTTATCTTAGTAAGGCGCTCCAAGTTGATTCGCCCCCAAACCAAGGGGCCTGAATTACTGGTGCAGTAAGACTATGGCGATAAGGCCCCTAGTCAAGAGGGGTAAGCCCTAACCAGAAATTAAAGTCACTAATACAGATTAAGTGTATAAAGAGGGTCCAACTTAGACAAACAGGAAGTAGGCTTGGAAACAGCCATCTGCACAGGAAAACGTAAAAGTTCACTGAATGAGCTAGGAAACTCTAAGAATTAAGGCGGCTAAGTCTGTAACTGAAATTCTGGAAGCCTCAACTGGCTTGGTAGTAGAGCGTTCTGTATGCATCCACCTCGTGAGATAAACAGAAGTGACAATGCAGGCATGAGTAGTACAGGATTCACTCCCAAATAAAATGTTTATACAGCTCCTAAGGGCATTGCCCGATGGATTATAATTCTTGTACCTGTTCAGGAAAATTATTATAGTGCATAGCACTGACTTACTTTTGATTGTTATTATGGGACTTAGATCTAGGCATAATTTCTCTTAAGGAACTCGGCAAAATAAGATCTCGACTGTTTACCAAAAACATAGCTCTCTGCTAAAGGTTTACTGAAGTATAGAGGGTGAATTCTGCCCATGTTGTATAGTGAAACTGAGACTACGTCTAAAGCGAAACCCACTGATGGCCGCGTACTCTGACGTGATATGTAGCACAATAAATAGCCAATTAATTGTTGGCGGGTATGAATGGAACCACGAGGGTCTTACTGTCTCAAGAGGAAAGCCGATGAAATTATAATTGTAGTGAAGATATTACATAAACATTGTAAGACGAAAAGACCCTATCGAGCTTTACTGGATACCGATAGCGTTAATTTAAAATGATCGATACTAAGTATCCTAATTTTAAGTTAATAAATTTTGTTGGTAGGACAGTTTAGTTGGGGCGACTACCTTTGAATAAGAAACGAAGGCGAGCTTATGGTATTAATAAAATCTCATTAGCCTCACAGTGAGGGGGACACCCCTAGCTGGCACAAGGACCGCGCACAGCGGGGTTCTCTGTGGGCGATAGTGACCCGATATGATTATCCAAAATAAATATCGAAAGCGGATAAAAGCTACCGTAGGGATAACAGCGTAATATTGTCGGAGAGTTCTTATCGAGGACAGTGTTTGCGACCTCGATGTTGAATTGCGGTGCCCTGGTGCTGTAGAAGGTACCTTAGGTTGGTCTGTTCGACCATGAAAACCGTACATGATTTGAGTTCAGAGCGTGGTGACACAGCTCGGTTTCTATCTACAATGTTCAATCCCAACTTTTCTGAGTCCTAGTACGCAAGGAATGGTCTCAGCGATGCTCGACTATATAGGCCCCATCGACGTAATCAACTTCTGGCTGCTGCAAAGAAGGATAACAAAAGGTTTCGGGATTAATAAGGTACGCGGGGGTGCATAGCCCCTGGTACCCTATGGAATTAACACTAGGGCTCATCATACTAATAGTGTTGATGTATGGATTAAAGGCCCCGTCTCTAAGATTAGCAACATTCTGTTTAGGAGCTATACTACTTATGGGAGCTGCTGGGTTATTAGCTGAGCCCCATCTGCTATGTTGGACACAGGCTATTAAGATGTTGGTAATGCTAAGTGGGTTAGCCGTACTATGTATGCTGGACCATCGAACATCGCATCGATCAAGCTCTTTATTGATTTTATTAGTGATCTTAGGTAATTTATTACTTATTGGATCAACAAATTTAATTTCGATATATTTAGCATTAGAAATGCAAACATTATGTATGTTTATCTTAGTAGCTTATAATAAAAACTCATTGTTATCAGCAGAAGCTGGGCTGAAATATTTTGTGTTGGGGGCGTTATCTTCGGGGTTGTTTCTGTTTGGTTGTGCTCTAATTTATGGCTCTACAGGAGAGCTTGAACTTCAATTTATTCGTATGAGTCTAATATCTTATGGAGCATTAGCGGGTAAGTGTCTTATTACTGTTTCATTATTATTTAAAGTGTCTGCAGCTCCATTTCATATGTGGGCCCCCGATGTTTATGAGGGGGCTCCAACTTGGGTGGCTGCGCTATTATCTATCGTGCCTAAATTAGGGGTACTAGCTATTATAATACAAATCGGTCTAAATGAAATAGGATTATTGATGGCCGGGTTAATATCTTTGATTATTGGGGCTATAGGAGCTTTGAATCAAACTCGTGTAAAAAGACTATTAGCTTATAGTGGGATAGGCCATATGGGGTTTGTGCTGCTTGGGATAGCTATAGGGTCTATAGAAAGCCTTCAGGCTAGTTTAATGTATATAGGTGCCTATATATTAACTCAAGTATTACTTTGGTCTGTAGTACTTATTATATCCCCTAAAAGAGATATGCTTATTGAGTTTAGTGGTGTTTCAAGATTAAACCCAATTTTGGCATTAGCATTAGCTGCAGGTTTATTGTCTACTGCAGGAATCCCTCCTTTAATTGGGTTTTTAACTAAATGGTATATTATCTTAGCAGCTGTTGGTCAGGGGTACTATCTTAGCGCTTTAACCGCTTTAGTGTGCTCCGTAATAGCTGGGGTTTATTACCTGAGATTAGTTAAAATTATATTTTATCAACCTTTGTCGGCGCCTTTAGTAATAACAAATATACTAAATTCTCCACGCGGTAGCGTAGCATCGAAGGAGACGGGGTTGGGCAAGGCGATATTAATAGGGGCAAGTTTATATTTAGTATTAACGATTATAGTCTGTCCTAGTTTGTTTTTTCAGTTAACACATTTGATTGTTTTAGATTTATTTCCATGTATCTTCTAGTAATATTAATACCGTTATTAAGCGCAGTCGGAAGCGGACTAGGGGGTCGTTATCTAGGAAGAAAGGGGGCGGGCTTGTTAACTTCTGTATGGGTTATGGCCAGTTGCCTTCTTTCTTTTGTATTATTTTACGAAATCCTTATTAATGGGTCCACAGTATATATAGAGTTAGGAAGATGGATAGAGTCTGATTTACTAATAACTAATTTCGGCTTACAATTTGATATGGTGACAGCTGTAATGTTAGTAGTAGTAACCACAATTAGTGGGCTAGTTCATATCTATTCTACAAGTTATATGAGAGAAGACCCCCATTTACCTAGATTCATGAGTTATCTGTCTTTATTTACCTTTTTTATGTTAGTTTTAGTAACTAGTAATAATTATGTACAATTATTTATTGGTTGGGAAGGTGTTGGTCTGTGTTCCTATTTATTAATTAACTTTTGGTTTACACGTATACAAGCTAACAAGGCAGCAATTAAGGCAATGTTAATTAATAGAATAGGAGATATAGGATTAATGTTAGCTATCATATTAATCTGGAAAGAATTTGGGGTATTAGATTATTGTAGTTTGTTCCCCACCTTGTATCCATCTTCAGCGTGTACTTGGATTTGTATATTACTAACTATTGGGGCCATAGGAAAATCTGCTCAATTAGGGTTACACACTTGGTTGCCAGATGCTATGGAGGGCCCCACCCCCGTTTCGGCCCTAATTCACGCAGCGACAATGGTAACAGCAGGGGTCTTTTTAATTATAAGATCAGCTCCCCTTTTTGATCATTCTCCAACTGCAACAATAATTGTGGGTTTAGTGGGCTCCTTAACTGCTTTCTTTGCTGCCACAGTAGGACTAGTCCAATCGGATATAAAAAAAGTTATTGCTTATTCTACTTGTAGTCAATTAGGATACATGGTAATGGCCTGTGGTACTTATAGCTGTCTAAGTAGTTTATATCATCTATTAACTCATGCTTTCTTTAAGGCTTTACTATTCTTGGGAGCAGGCTCAATAATTCATGCTCTTCTAGATGAACAAGATCTTAGGAAGATGGGGGGAATAATTAGGGGGCTACCGTTAACTTATATATTAATGTTGATTGGTTCATTGTCTTTGGCTGGTTTTCCCTATTTATCTGGGTTTTACTCTAAAGATTTAATATTGGAATTAACTTATAATAGTTATTGTTTAATATCGATTTATTGGTTGGCCTCAATTACAGCCTTCTTAACTGCTTTTTATTCATTTAGACTAATATACCTAAGCTTTGTGTCTAAGCCTAATTTAACACGTATGAGTGCTCAACACTTACAAGAAGCTGACTGGAACTTATTGGGCCCCCTATTAGTATTAGGGGTGGGGAGTATTTTAGTTGGTTATCTAGCTCAAAATATGGTGTTTGCGCCAGGTGTACGTCCCTTACCACTTGTGCCTACAATAGTCTCTTTAGCGCCAGTTATTATGTCTGTAACAGGAATATTACTAGTGTTTATACTTCGTCCATATATTATATATTATATTACACGCCCCAGCATATATGGATTCTTATTTTATGCCTGGGAGTTTAACCAAATAGCAAATTATTATATTGGAAGCACAGCTTGGAAGTTCGGTCATATTGTCTCTTATCGTACTATAGATAGGGGGATTTTAGAGATTTTAGGTCCTACTGGAATAGCTCGATTCATAGTTGATAGAACTAAAGAGTTAAGCAGCTTGCAATCTGGGTTATTGTTTAATTACGCATTAATGATATTAGTCGGGGCAGCTATCGCACTTAAGTACTTACTCGTAAACTAGTACGGCTCGTAGCTGCAATAGAATGTTAACATGATTTTAACTTGTATAGTGGGCTCTATATTAATAAGTATAGTAATAATCGCATTAATTCCCAGGGAAAATACTATGAAACTACGCCAGCAAGCGTTGGAGTGGTCTCTGATAACATTTGCTCTTTCTATTTTATTATTAGTTAACCTTCATCAAGAAGCTCAATTTCAACAGATAATAGAATTCAACTGGGTAAGTACAATAGGTTGGTTTGAAGGTTCTCCTATATTATTTGCTATTGACGGGATCTCTATATTTTTCATTGTATTAAGTACTTTATTAACACCAATTTGTATTTTGGTAAGTTGGGACAGTATTAAGTTTCTTGTTAAGGAGTTTATTATGTGTCTTCTAGGTATTGAATTACTATTAATTGGAGTATTCTCAACATTAGATCTATTAATATTTTATGTGTTATTTGAAAGTATATTAATACCAATGTTCTTAATAATAGGAGTATGGGGAGCCCGGGCAGAAAAGATAAAAGCTGCATATTATTTCTTCTTTTATACTTTAGTCGGCTCAATATTAATGTTACTTAGCATCGCAGTTATTTATAGGATAACTGGCACAACTGACTACTTATCCTTAACTAACATTCAAATTTATACTTCAATACAAATTTGGTTATTTATAGGTTTCTTCCTTAGTTTAGCAGTCAAGATACCAATGATACCTTTTCACATATGGTTGCCCCTTGCACATGTTGAGGCTCCTTTAGCTGGCTCAGTGATTCTAGCGGGGATATTGCTAAAATTAGGGGGCTATGGATTCATTCGATTCGCTTGGCCTATTTTCCCTGAAGCAACCGAGTATTTAGCCCCAATCATACTAACGTTATCATTAATAGCAGTAATATATGGAAGTTTCACTACTTGCAGACAGGTAGATGCGAAACGTTTGATAGCTTATTCCTCGGTGGCTCATATGGGGATAGTAACAATAGGCTTATTTACTCATACGATGGAGGGCTTAATAGCTTCTATATTCTTAATGATAGCTCATGGAGTAGTTAGTCCAGCTTTATTTATAGCAGTAACACTGCTCTATGAAAGACATCATACAAGATTAATTAGATATTATAGAGGAGTAGTTATGACTATGCCCCTATTTTCTATTGTGTTTATGGTGTTTACTTTAGCTAATATCGCTGTTCCTCTTAGTTGTAATTTTGTTGGAGAATTCTTATCCTTAGTAGCTGCTTTTTCTACTAGTACATCATTAGGGGCCCTAACTGCAACTAGTATGGTCATAGCTGCTGCTTATTCGTTATATTTATATAATAGAGTCTGTTTTGGGCAACTTTCCCCATATTTAATATTTTCGAGAGATATTAATAGACGGGAGTTTAATGGGCAATTACCGCTAATAGTAGCTATTTTATTATTGGGAATAGTCCCATTCCCCTTAATCGAGTTAGTTCGTGTATGTTTGCCTAGATTCTTATAATTTTCCTCTTATCTTATGACCTATCGTATCTTGTGGATGCTGGATGTTCGTATTAAGCTTAGGCCTAATGCCCAACCTACTTGGTTTATATGTGTGTCTATCTTACATTTGTAATATGGTAGAGGCAGGAGTTGAACCTGCATATTCAGATTATGAGTCTGAAAACTTACCGTTAGTCGACTCTACAAGCTGAGCTGCGGCGCAGCTACGCTATGCTTAACATTATGTAACCATGGCCTGGGCTAAGAACCCCACCAGTAAATACATACATATAAAAACAACCAAACCACATCTACAAAATGCCAATACCAACTAGCAGCCTCAAAACCAAAATGATGATGACGAGTGTAGTGATAACCTATTAATCTAGTTAGACATACAGTCAAAAATATAGTTCCTATAATAACATGAAAACCATGAAAACCTGTAGCCATAAAAAAGGTTGAGCCGTATACGGAGTCTGAGATTGCAAAAGGCGCTTCGTAATACTCCATAGCCTGTAGAGCTGTAAATTGAACCCCAAGTATTACTGTGCAAGTAAGTGATTGTATGGCTTCTAATCTCTGCCCGCTAACTATGGCATGATGTGCCCATGTAACTGTTGCCCCTGAACTAAGCAATATGGCTGTATTCAATAGGGGGACAGAAAATGGGTCTAACACTTCTATACCAACAGGAGGCCAAACAGCCCCCAATTCTATAGTGGGCGATAAGCTACTATGAAAGAAAGCCCAAAAGAACGCAAAAAAGAAGCAAACTTCAGAAGTAATAAAAAGGATCATACCATATCTTAATCCACTTTTTACTCTCTGAGTGTGAAGTCCTTGGAAAGTGGCCTCTCTAATAACATCTCTCCACCAAACAATCATTGTTAATATCAACGTAATTGCACCTAAATACATTATCCATGTGTAACTATAATGGAAATATAATACTGAGCCTACTGTAATCAGTAATGCCCCAATTGAGCCTAAATAAGGCCATGGGCTAGGATCCACTAAATGATAAGGGTGATAAGCCTTACTCATGGCTCCCCGGCGGGGAATCGAACGGAGACTAATACTCCTACCGTATAACATACTGGTTAATGTAGATTTAGGGTATCATTAATGTATATAGCAGTTAACAGACAAAATACATATGCTTGAATCAGGGCCACGGCGATCTCTAGTAAAGTTATAAAGACCATTACTAATATTGGGCCTAAGCTTAATAATAACATTCCGTTATTAATCGTTGTAAACCCAAAACTTGCTAATATAGCAAATAGAAGGTGACCAGCAGATAAATTAGCAGCTAATCGAACACCTAAAGAGATTGCCCTAGAAATATAGCTAATTGTTTCAATTAGAACTAATAGGGGGGCTAATAATAAAGGGGCCCCACTAGGCATCATCATTGAGGCAAAGTTCCAGCGGAACTGTGTTATCCCCAATATTGTTACTGCTATTAAAATAGATAGACTTAGCCCGAAGGTAACAATAATATGGGCAGTTGGGGTAAATACATAGGGAAAGAGACCTAGCAGATTTAATCCAGCAATAAACATAAACAGAGTTATAATAAGAGTAAAATACTGAGTTCCCTTATTAGCTGTAGAATCTTTCACTAATCCCAAGAAGTGGGCATAAACAATCTCTTGTATAGACTGCAATCTTGTAGGTATTAGTTTATATGAACAACTTCCTATTAATATTACGCTTAATAGGATAAGCATCATAATAGAAGAATTAGTAATTATTCCACCAATTATCCGAACTACATTAAATTGATCAAAGAAAGAAGCTGCCATATTGAATGTCTGCTTTAACCGGAGGCTTGGAGGGGCCTATCTATGGAGTATATCTTGTAGTATAGTATATGCTTTATTAACCCCGAGTCCTTTACTAAGGGACGCCCCCTCTTCCTGTAGTATACTTCTTATACGTAAGTTATTCTGAATTTTAGGTAAAATATATAAACTCATAATACTATAAAGTGCTAATAAGGTTATTAATGTCCAGCTATATTGAGTTAAATAAGCAGTTATATCTAAGTGAGGCATTACTTGCTGTTGGTGATGTTCTACGATTGAACTACTCGAGCTAAAGATCAGCACATAATGAAGATAGCCAGCTGATATATTTATCCATACTAACGGCTTCTATAACAATGGGCGTAAAGGAGTGATTAGCGCCACATAACTCGGAACATTGACCGTAAAATATTCCCGGCCTTTTAACTAAAAATCCAGTTTGATTAAGGCGCCCAGGCACAGCGTCCATTTTAACAGCTAGTGAGGGAACAGCAAATGAGTGAAGCACATCTGCCCCTGTCACTAGAACTCTAACATAAGTATCAATAGGAACAACCATTCTATTATCAACCTCTAATAGTCGAAGATCGCCTGGCTCAAGCTCAGTAGTAGGGACCATATAAGAATCAAATTCTAAGGTGCTATCTTCCCCTAAGGTAGTTTGATAGTCTGAATACTCATAAGACCAATACCATTGATGGCCTATGGCTTTTACTGTTACACCTGGTTCTACTACTTCATCCATCAAATAAAGTAGTTTCAAAGAAGGGAATGCTATAAACACTAATATAATTGCTGGAATTATAGTCCAAACAATCTCTATTGTGGCTCCTTCTACAAGATAGCGATAATAAGCTTGACCTGTTATTCCTCTTATAATTAACCATAATACAGCTGTTATAATAATAATTAAAATGAACATAATTTGGTTATGAAGGAATAGAATCTCTTCCATAACAGGACTAGCGGCATCTTGGAAGCCTAGTTGATATGGCTCAGCCGCGTCACGTAGGAGCGAGGCCTCTAATAATGCATTAATTGGAGTTTTCATTCTTCTCTAGCCCTGTTACTTTGCTGTCACACCCAAAAGCTTTATCTATGGAGTAATATCCCCGTACAAGATTAGTGGATTATGTTATACTTCGTAACGAAGTCGAGTGTTCTCACCTACATCTAGAGTAAGCATGAACAAATATCTTACACGTTGGCTATTTTCTACTAATCATAAGGATATAGGTACTTTATATTTACTATTTGGGGCTTTCTCCGGGATGGCCGGGACAGCTTCGAGTATGTTAATACGGTTAGAGCTGTCAGCTCCAGGTAGTATGTTAGGAGATGATCATCTATATAATGTGATTGTAACATCACATGCTTTATTAATGATTTTCTTCCTGGTAATGCCAGTATTGATTGGGGGATTCGGAAATTGGTTTGTACCAATCATGATTGGTGCACCTGATATGGCCTTTCCTAGATTAAACAATATCAGTTTCTGGTTATTACCGCCTTCTCTAATACTATTGGTCGGCTCTATGTTTGTGGAACAAGGGGCAGGTACAGGCTGGACCATTTACCCCCCATTAGCAAGTATTCAAGCTCATTCAGGAGGGGCAGTGGACATGGCCATATTCAGTTTACATCTAGCTGGGGTATCTTCCATTTTAAGTTCTATTAACTTCATAACTACTATAATTAATATGAGGGTTCCTGGTATGAGTATGCATAGACTACCTCTATTCGTGTGGTCTGTATTAATTACTACTATATTGCTATTATTGTCTTTGCCAGTATTAGCGGGGGCAATCACAATGTTGTTGACAGATAGAAATTTTAATACAACATTCTTTGACCCTGCAGGAGGGGGAGACCCTATTTTATTCCAGCACCTATTCTGGTTTTTTGGGCACCCCGAAGTCTATATATTAATTCTGCCGGGATTTGGTATTGTATCTCAAATTGTACCTACATTTTCTGCTAAACAGCATATTTTTGGTTATTTGGGTATGGTATATGCTATGATTTCTATTGGAGTATTAGGATTTATTGTTTGGGCTCATCATATGTTCACCGTTGGTATGGATGTCGATACTCGCGCCTACTTCACTGCAGCCACTATGATTATTGCTGTACCCACTGGTATTAAGATATTTAGCTGGCTAGCTACTATATATGGGGGAAGCCCGCGGCTTGATACCCCTATGTTGTGGGCTATTGGGTTTGTATTCTTATTTACCATTGGTGGTTTAACTGGAGTTATATTAGCTAATAGTTCATTAGATGTAATGTTACACGATACTTATTATGTAGTAGCTCACTTCCATTACGTGCTATCTATGGGGGCCGTATTTGCCATATTTGGGGGATTCTACTATTGGTTCGGTAAAATTACAGGTTTTAGTTATAATGAATTATATGGTAAGATCCACTTCTGGATTATGTTTGTCGGAGTTAATTTAACTTTCTTCCCCCAACATTTCTTGGGTTTAGCTGGGTTACCTAGAAGATACTCCGATTTCGCTGATGCTTATCAAGATTGGAACTTAGTTAGTTCTTGCGGAGCTGTAATAGCACTAATAGGAATTATATGGTTTGTATACTTGACTTATGAGGCATTAGCAGCCGAAAGACCATTTAAGGGTTGGTCAGCTTCACCTACTTCATTAGAGTGGTCTTTAGATTCTCCGCCTGCTTTTCATACTTATAATGAATTACCGTTTGTCTATCAGAGCAGTAATAGTCTGTCTAACTAATTAAGTCATGGAGATGATTTACATATTATTTCCACACTACTCCTTTGACCTTGGGGAGTCTATAAGGCAATGTGGTCTTCTAATACATGCAAGGCCCTAAGGGGCCATACTGGTGAGGATAAAATGGAGACCACTCCTAACGGTCTCTGTTGACGTATTAGAATAGGTGGGATAGTGGCCCACCTGGTCGAAGATGCGTAGTATAGCCACACTTTCACTGTAGCAAGGGGAAGACATTTTGGCAGCAGTAGAGAATCTTGTGCAATGGGTAAACGCTTGACACAGGGTTTCACACTGAGGTCTGTCTCACTAAGTGCCAGCAGACGCGGTTAAACTTAGAGGCCCAGTTTTTATTTCGCATTAGGCGTTAAAGTATGTAGTGAAGCATGAGGACAAAGTAAGGTAAACCTCTTGGTAGCGGTAAAATGTTTGAAGCAAGAGTGGAAGTCCGAAGGTGAAGACTCCTTACTCCGTTCATGGGACGTCTTCATGAAATACGAAAGCTTGGGGAGCAAACAGGATTAGATACCCTGGTAGTCCTTGCCCTAAACTTATACAATTGGAGTAATCCAAATAACCTTATTGTATGCCTGAATACTATGATCGCAAGATTGAAACTCAAAAGGCTTGGCTGTTCACTGTTTGAATCAGAGGAGCGTGTAATTTAATACGATGATCCGCGTGTCACCTTACCTTTCCTTGAAAGCGCCGACTCTTAAGAGTGGCCGCTCAGGCATTGCATGGCCGTCGTCAGGATAACAATAAATGTTATCCTTAACCCTATTATGGATTAAGTCAGGTGTCATGGTCTTTATGGAAAGGGATATTATGCGCTACATTCTCCTATACAATGTATACAGTAAATTAGGAGGCGGAGATTCTCTGAAATGGGAATCTTAAGTAGGATTTGATAGTAATCGGGAAGTAGAGCGTTCCGGTGAATTCTAACCCAGTGTTAGCACAAATCGCCCGTCGTCCCCTTCAAGTTAAGGATACGAGACGCCCCGTCTAGCTAATTGGCGGGGTTATCCCCCCTTTTCGAGAATGGGTAAGTCGTAACATAGTAAGGGTAAGGGAACTTGTTCTTGGGCCAGAGATTACGTTCAATGCGTACTTGGCCGCCCTCTTCTCGGGCAGTACTAGGTAGTAACTAGGATGATGAGTACTATTATTTCAATTATCTTTAAAACGCTTGCAATAATAATACCTTTATTAGTGGCTGTAGCTTATTTAACTTTAGCAGAAAGAAAGGTACTAGGTTATATGCAAGCACGAAAAGGACCTAATGTAGTTGGTGTTTATGGACTATTACAGCCTTTAGCTGATGGAATAAAGTTGTTCTCCAAAGAGATGGTTATTCCCAATCATGCTAATCTCTCGGTTTATATTGTAGCCCCAATTCTATCGCTTACCTTAGCTTTTTTGGCTTGGGGGGTTATTCCTTTTAGCCCAGGTGTCGTGTTAGCTGATATTAATGTTGGAATCTTATACATATTTGCTATCAGCTCTATGGGGGTGTATGCTATTTTAATGTCTGGTTGGGGAAGTAATTCTAAATATGCATTCTTAGGGGCTATCAGAGCAGCAGCTCAGATGATTAGTTATGAAGTGTGTATAGGGCTCATCCTAATATCAGTGATATTATGTGCAGGCTCTCTTAATATAACTCAGATAGTTTCAGCTCAAGCCGAAATTTGGTATATAATACCTTTATTTCCAGCTGCTTTAATGTTCTTTGCTTCGGCATTAGCTGAGACTAATCGGGCTCCTTTTGATCTTACTGAGGGAGAATCAGAATTAGTGTCTGGTTATAATGTAGAATATTCTAGTATGTCGTTTGCCCTCTTCTTTTTAGCTGAATATGGCCATATTATTCTAATGAGCTGTTTGATAAGTTTATTGTTTTTAGGTGGTTGGGCACCTTTTACAGGAATTCTAGGAATGGGCTGCTTAGCCCTAAAAACTTCGGTAGTAGTCTTCTTATTTGTGCGGGTACGAGCTTCTTTCCCCAGAATGAGATATGACCAACTTATGTATCTATTATGGAAGTCTTATTTACCTTTCAGTCTGGGTTTAATTGTTTTAGTTTCTGGTCTGCTGATAGGTTTGGATGCAGTGCCCTTTATAGGGGGCTAGCCCTTGGTTGGCTATGGAATCACCAAGCAAAATGTTACGAATAAGAACTCAACATCCAATAATCTCTATTGTGAATGGGATAGTGATCGATCTCCCATCCCCATCTAACATTAGTTATTTATGGAATTTTGGTTCTTTGTTAGGGGCTTGTTTAGTTATTCAATTAATTACCGGAATATTCTTAGCTATGCACTATTGCTCCGACGTTAGCTTAGCTTTTGACTCAGTTTCCCATATTTTAAGAGACGTTAATTACGGGTTCATGTTAAAGTACATTCATGCTAATGGAGCTTCATTATTCTTTCTCTGTGTGTATATGCATATAGGTAGAGGGCTCTATTATGGAAGCTACATGAAAATGGACGTTTGGAATTTAGGGGTTATAATATACTTAATAATGATGTTAACAGCCTTCTTAGGGTATGTATTACCTTGGGGACAAATGTCCTTTTGGGGGGCCACAGTTATTACTAACTTCTGTTCTGCTATCCCTTATGTAGGTACAGATATTGTTCAATGGATTTGGGGGGGATTTAGTGTATCTAACGCGACTCTTAATCGTTTCTTCTCTTTACATTATCTTTTTCCTTTTCTTATAGTTGGACTAGCCGTATTACATATTATTAGTTTACATACAGACGGGTCAAATAATCCTTTAGGGGTTAGCTCTAATATAGATAAAGTTCCCTTTCATGCTTATTATACTTATAAGGACTTGTTTGGGATCCTAGTACTTGGCGTTATTTTAGTTATAATTAGTTACTTTATGCCTAATGTGTTAGGTGACCCTGAGAATTTCATTCAAGCTAATCCTTTAGTAACTCCTGTTCATATACAACCAGAATGGTACTTTTTATTTGCATATGCCATACTCCGCTCTATACCCAACAAGCTGGGGGGGGTTGTGGCTATGGTGGCTAGTATCTTGGTGCTATTATTATTGCCTTTTATTCATACTAGTAAAATAAGAGCCCTAACATTTAGGCCTTTGGCTAAAATAGCATTTTGGTTTTTAGCAGCTGATTTTATATTATTAACCTGGTTAGGAGCCAACCCAGTAGAGGAGCCTTACATTGTGATTGGTCAATTTGCTTCTTTATTCTACTTTTGTTACTTCTTATTATTAGTGCCCCTATTAGGTTGGGCAGAAACCAAGTTGCTCCGGATGAAGTAATACGGATTTAGCGTCAATATGAATAGTCTATTTATGATATTCTCCTTAGGAATAGTTGGGGCTAGTCTTATGGTTATATCTACCCCGAATCCTGTTTATTCGGTATTCTGGTTAGTTATCGCCTTTGTTAATGCTGCTGTTATGTTTATATCATTGGGATTAGACTATATAGGCTTAATATTTATAATTGTGTACGTAGGAGCTATTGCCATTTTATTCTTGTTCGTAATTATGTTAATTCAACAGCCTAATAAGGTAGATTCTCAGGATCACTCGCACTTCTTACCTGTAGGATTATCTGTAATATTCCTATTTTATAGTTTACTCACCAATAGCCCTAAATATATCAGCAATCCTGTTATAGGGCATAAAACTAACATAGGGGCAATTGGAAGTCATCTTTATACAACTTATTATGAATTAGTGTTAATTGCTAGTTTGGTGCTACTAGTCGCCATGGTAGGGGCTATATTAATAGCTAAGCAGCCAAATACACCTTCTTTATATAATTCCAACGTAGATATACGTGGTAGGCAAGACCTCTTCCTACAAATCAGCAGAAAGCACCTTTAGGTGCCTTCTGGCCAAGTGCAATAGCCACTATACTATAGTGTTAGCACGTCTCCGCTTAGGAACATGGAGTTCAAAGGAATACTAATACTACTTATCGTTAGCGGGACATTATCAATTATAATTTTAGGGGCATCTTATCTATTAGGGTATAAACAGCCCGACATAGAAAAAGTGTCAGTATATGAGTGTGGGTTTGATCCTTTTGACAACCCGGGAAATCCCTTTTCCGTTAGATTCTTCTTAATTGGTATCTTATTTTTAATATTTGATCTTGAAATATCTTTCCTATTTCCCTGGGCTGTTACTTATATGGGCTTACCCTTATTTGGATATTGGGTTGTTATGTTATTTTTATTTATTTTAACTTTAGGGTTAATTTATGAATGGATAGAAGGAGGCTTAGAATGGGAAAATTAAAGCATGTCCTATTTAATATTATCAATTGTCATCTTATTAATTGGAATTTTAGGTATTATTCTTAATAGAAGCAATTTAATTATTATGTTAATGTGTGTAGAGTTAGTTTTACTGGCCTCTACTGTTTTGCTTCTTTTTGAGTCTCGTGTGCTTTATACGCTTTTAGGTCAAATTTTTGCGATTATGATTTTAACTGTCGCAGCTGCCGAGTCTGCTATCGGCTTAGCCATTATGGTTAACTATTACCGTTTACGCGGGACAATTGCTGTTCGAGCCTTAAATTTATTAAGAGGTTAACTCCTAATTAAAAATGACCCAAGTACCTGTGCAGTATTTTAACTTAATGGAGGAGAATTATTCTAAGTATGGGGCATCAGCAATCCAGCTTATCCAGATTGGTAAGTTCTATGAACTTTGGCATGAGCGTGATGTTTCTTGTATACAACAAGCATATTCTCAAGCTGAGCTATTAGCTGAGTCGCCCCCGCCACGGGAGGGGCCTTTAGGGGCAACACCTCCCATTGAACAAGTTGCTTCGTTACTTGATATGAGAATAACATCGCCCGGCAAAAGATCCCTGCTTCAAATGGGGTTTCCTATTTATTCGCTTACTACTTATTTAAGCACATTGTTGGATAAAGGTTGGACTATTATAGTTATTGATGAACTAGTCACTGGTAAATCCGGGCCCAAACAACGCGCAGTATCTCAGGTTTATTCTCCTAGTTGTAACTTAGAAGATTGTTCTGAATTATCCTATGTGATATCAATTTATCTTAAAGATGACTTACTAGGTATTACTTTATTTTCAGCCATGAATGGACATAGCATAATGTTTCCTGTATATTGGGCAGACAGAGACAAAGTGGCTCGACTATTAATCAGCTATCGTATTAAAGAGGTAGTAATTTGGGTGGACTCGGGGGACAATCCAGGGATACTAAATAAGATATATGGTTTATTAATTGGTTGGAATTTATTCCCTTCTGAACCTAATGCTAAAATTGAAGTTATGGGCAGTCCGCGTTATTTATCTTATAGGTACGAAAATGATAATAAAGAGTGGCTTTTGCTTCATATTTATTTGGACATTAACGAAGAGTGGTTTAACAAAAATTATCAAGAATATACCCTTAGTAAAATATTTCAAAGCACTTGGACGGAAAATGTCAATCAGGTAAATTTAATTAGCCTTTTAGGAATATTACAATTTGTTAAAGATCGAAATCCTAATTTTATTAAGAACCTTCAACTTCCTGAGTCTTATAGTTCTGTTGTTAGCCCTTTAAGTTTAATACTATGTAACCGAGCGGAATATCAATTGGACTTATTGCCTAAGAAGGGCAAATTGGGCGGTTTACTTAATCTAATTGATTACTGTTCTACTGCAATGGGTAAAAGATTACTTAAATTCAGACTTCTTAACCCTATCACAGACTATTCTGAACTAAATCTTCGTTATGAGGAGATCGCAACATTTAAACAATTACTTGATAAGCAAATATTTGATAACTCCGAGTTAAAACAAATTAAAGATTTATCCTCTTTGCATCGTCAATGGGCGATATGTGCCTCGAGTGATACTACCTTGCCACCTAAAAAGTTGAATCAAATTTATCACTCTTATTTGTCTGTTAGTAAATTAATAAGGTCGCTACTTCCTTTATTACGGTCCCCCCGGCACCTGGCAATCGAGCCCCTGGCAGCTGGACCTCAATTAGAGCCATTAATTGAGGAACTAGAAAGAGTTTTTCAGGTAAAGAATCTTTTGGGGGACTTAAAAGACATATTACAACCCACTGACAACCTAACTAACCTTCTTGCACAACAACAAACTTTAAGGGCCCAACTTGCAGAGTGGGCCGAACAAGCTTCGAATATTGTATTTCAAGATACAACTTCTATCAAAGCTGAATATTTTAGTAAGGAGGGCTATGCCCTCTCTATTTTATCTAAAAAGTTAGCAAAATTAAATCGCTACTTGGCTGGCCCTGCCTCGAGTGTCCCTGGGGAGTTGCTAAGCTCTATTATTATGTTGGGGAAAAGGGGGAATTACCACATAATTACTAGTCCTGCTATTCTTAAAGTCTCAGTTGAGTTAAACTTATTAGAAGAGCAAGTTAATACTTATGTTAAACAAACTTATAACCGGGAACTTAAAAGGCTGTATTTCAGCTATTCTGAACTGTTTTTACCCTTAGAGAATATAATTTCTAGATTAGATGTTGCATTAAGCGGGGCTATCGTATCTACTAAGTTTAATTATACCAGACCTTGCTTGCAAGGAGAAGGCAAGGGCTTAATAGAAACAATTAATTTACGACACCCATTAATAGAACAACTAAATACTCAGGAAGAATGTGTAGCTCATGATATTAGTTTAGAAGATAAGGGAATGTTAATATTCTCAGTAAATGGCGCGGGCAAGTCGACTTTACTTAGAGCAATCGGAGTAAACGTAATCCTAGCTCAGGCAGGAATGTATGTAGCCGCAGATTCATTTAAATTAAGACCTTACCACTATTTAATTACCCGTATTTTAGGGGGGGACGATCTTCATAAAGGACAAGGTACTTTTGAGGTCGAAATGAGAGATCTTTCAACTATATTAAAGCTAGCCAATTATAACAGTTTAATATTAGGCGATGAAATTTGCCATGGGACAGAAGTTAATTCGGGGCTAGCAATATTAGCTGCAACAATTGAAAGGTTGGCAGCTGCACGAACTAGCTTCGTTCTTTCTACTCACCTACATCAAGTTTGTTCTTTAATTGATTTACCAGTTCGATATTATCATCTATCTGTTATTCAGCGAGAAGATTTAGGTATAATTTATGAACGTAAATTAAAACCTGGCCCAGGGCCTTCTCAATATGGCGTCGAAGTTATGGGACACATAATTAATGACAAAGAGTTTTATAGAAGCGCCTTAAAATATCGTAAACTTATTAATTGGAAGTCGCCGTCCCTGAGGCCCCAAAGTAAGTCTAGTTCTTTAGCAGTATTCCGCCCTTCTAAATATAATACTAAAGTTTTTATTGACTCGTGTGAAATATGTGGAGCCCCTGCGGAGGCCATCCATCATATTAAGCCTAAGAAATTAGGGCACTCCCTCAATTTAAATCGAAGATCTAACTTGGTGCCAGTATGCTCAAGCTGTCATTTAGATATTCATAGAAATAAGATCTCTATTTCAGGTTGGAAGAAAACACCAGGACATAAGAAATTATATTGGGTTTATCTTAATGGGCCTTTAGACAGTGGAACTGAGTAAAGTCTAGGG